GAATAGAGTTTGAGGGTCTGGTCTGGTCTATCCAGCTTAATTGGAAAAGAATCAAGAGAAAAAGTAAATAATCACAAGTAATATAAATTGATTTCGAAAAATTGACACATAAATCAGGAATAAACTAAACTCTCTCGGGGACTTTTTTAAAGAGGAACCTCGTGTGAATACCATGCAATTGGCACTTTTTTTTATTTTAATTGGAAGCAGTTACTAATTCATGAGCTAGGAGATATACAGAATGAAAACTTCATTTTATAAAAAAGATAATACCTTGGTTAGATTTCATCTCTTCAACAAGTTTAGTAATGAGCATAATGGCCTATTGTTCCGATGGAAAGACGACCCAATTCTTAGCTTTTCAATCAATTTCCAAACAAACAAATTGAACGAAACCTTTCAATTTCTTATTTGACTATATTGAACTGTATTCATTTCTCTATCCCTATAGTACATTAAATATAAAGAAGCTTTAGTAAGAATGTTTTGATGTGGTGCTAAGTATTTCAAAATTCTATTTGTATTTGTAACTCCAAAATGTTTTCGTTTTCACTCCTACCTAGTATATGGATAGACCAATAGGATTATGAACTTAGAATTTTAAAAACGTATCTAAATAAACTAAATAAATGTATTGATATGGATTCCTAATCCCTCCGTTATTCCATTCAATTTAGGAATAGGAATAAACGTAATGAGACTTTCATTTTAAATATTTCTATTTGCTCTATTTGTTTTGTAAAGAATCGAGAAATAGGTTTGATTGTCCATTTTTTGGATATTTTTTGATATAGATAAAATATTCTTCGGATACTGAAACATAGAAGCAGTTGGATACCTAACTTGGGCCTATATGATAGGCCCTATATATAAAATTAAAATAGATAAATATTATAAAAAAATACTATGAATACTCGAACTTTGGTATCTATTCCATTCCATACATTACACTAGCACTAGATATAGATCAATATGATTCACTTTGAAGATGCCTTGATGGTGAAATGGTAGACACGCGAGACTCAAAATCTCGTGCTAAATAGCGTGGAGGTTCGAGTCCTCTTCAAGGCATACTATTGAGAATGCTCTTGGAATGTGCAATTTAACAAGAAGAAGAGAGCTCGGGTCGATCAAATCTGTATAGAAATACCGATTTGGTCGATCCGAGCTCTTTTAAGCAATTAGGCAGCGGATCGCGATCGCGCGATCTTTCCCCTGTTACATGAATCCAATTTTCATTTCATCTGGGAAAAGCCATTTTTTTCTCAACAAAGTCTTTGTCATTTGATCAAATAGTGTTCCATTAGACAAGAACATATTTGATAAATAGTGATAACTCTCGGATAGAGTACTAGAACAGAAAGATTCATTAGAAAATGAACCCTTATTTCTAAGCCATCTCTGACGATGACTCACAAATTTGAAGTGCTTTTGTTCCTTCTTCTTTATAATAAAATCGTGTGTTTTTTTATATCGAAGTAGATGCTCCCATTGAGAAGTGTGGGAAGTAAGAAGCGCCTTTGAAAATTCTTCATCTGCAAAAAATTCTCTACGTGAAAACAAAGATCCCGTGGACTGCTCTTTGAATAGGAAAAAGAGTGGATCTGCAGGGTCCCAAATAAATTGGCTTATTTGAAAAAAGCCTTTGTCTTTGGAAGATTTATCTCGTGTCTTAGACTGCATGGTTTCACTCTGTAAGAACTCTGAATCATTCTCTTGAAGCTCATCCTCTTGATCATAAAGGATCCGCTCGCTACACAGAAAATCCCAAGGACGCCATAGTCTAGGAGCCCAAACTATGTGACTGAATAAATCCTCCTGTTCGTAGTTTTCATATAGAAATCTCTGATCAAGAATAGAAGAAGATCCATAATTTTGTTCTGATCCCAACAGATAGCCTTCTACTTTTAATAATTCTAATAAACCATGAACTAGATCAGAATCATTCTTAACGAGTGCATAGGAAGTGATCCCATTTTTTTCATCTCGGGGGAAAGACCAAAGATCTTGAGCAACCGATCCGGCAGAACAACTCAAAAGATAAAGAAGTATCGTAAATTTTTTAATGTTCCTTCCAAGTTCGAAGTACCATTTGTACAAATAGGAATCCGCCTCATTACATAATTCCTTCTTCAGATAGATCGATATAGCATCTACGGGGCAATTACTTATCAGTAAATTTTGTGCTACAGCCCTTCCTATCTGATATAAAAGGATCCCATGATCCTGAACCAAATTTAACTGTGATTGCAAATCCCAAGTTTGTCTATGAAGAGCGGCTCTAATTGTATTATTGTCTATAATGGATTTTTTCTGTGTAATACTAATTGATAGAACCTCATTGGTAAGTGCTAGAATATCTCCTATATTCGGCCCCATGGTTATAGACCCGAATCCGTTACTATGGAACAGTTTCTTTTCCAAATAAAATCCCCTAGTAGATGAAAGAGTAAAAAAGTACTTTCTTTTTTGTGGATTAACAAGCCTTCGTAATTTAATACACGTATTCAACCTTTTCGGAGCTATTAGAGCGGGATCCACTTTTTGAGGAATATGAGTAGAAGCAATAACAAGAATATTTCTAGTAGAACTTCTTACACAATCCTTTGAGAGATGGTTAACTAATAGACCAAGAGATAAGGAATTTGACTCATTCACATCCAGATTATGAATATTTGGAATCCAGATTATGCAAGGAGACATAGCTCTTGCTAATTCAAATTGAAGGGTAATAGATAATCGGTCTATTTCAGCCTTCATCTCCTTATCCATAGTTAGCGCATTCATCCTAGTTAGGATTTCCAGCTCGGTAGCAAGGTCAAAATTCTTATCGTCATCAATATTGTCGCTCTTAGTCAGATTGATATCGTCACTAGCATTAATATTGATACTATTATCAATATAGAAATCAGTCATAAATTTACGACTCTTATCTCGCAACTTATTCACAAATACCGTAATGAAAGGCATATAGGAGTTTGTTGCTAGGTATTTGACCAAATAGGATCGTCCAGTTCCTATAGAACCGAGAACTAAAATACCTCTAGAGGGGGATAAGTCTAAGCGGAGAGAAAAAGGCTTTCCACGACATGCTAAATGAGCATACGAAGTTTGTGGGTAAGTCATTGTCTGAGAATGAGCAAGTAATATGCGTCTTTCTGCTAAAAAAGATCTATTAAACTCATAGTTCATTAGATCCTTTTGATGAATGTCAATTAAGTATCGTAAATAAATTGCTCCCGGTTGGTCAATCATTGGATAACCTAAGTCATTCTTTAAGAAATGATCCCTGTCAGTCAGACTCGATGGAATTCTTTTTTCTGTTGTTAAAGTGGCTAGCTGAACCAAAAATTGTCTTTCTTCCTCATGAATTGAATCGCTGTTTACGATCCAGGATTCTATTTGATCATCAATCCAATTCGCCTTCACGTTTTCTCTTTTTCTTATCAATGAATAGAGCTCTTTACTTGTAGGACTGATAGAACTGATATATTGCATATTTCTATTTATAGAAACAGCAATTCCAGTTATCTGTTCAAGGATATTGAAAGATTTCTTCGTCAAACGTCTTGGTTTCACTTTCAAAGTAAGATGAATCTTGTTGAGACCGAAAACAAAACCTTGGATTCCTTCTAACAAACGTACGAATTGGTTAAAGCCAAATATAAATATATTATTTAACCAAAACCCATTTGATTCACACATAGGATATTTATCTACAAGTTTTTGAAACTCAATTAGATATGAGGGAATTAGAAAAGGTTTTAATCTTTTAAACTTGATATCTAACTCCCTCAAAGATCGAGAAACAAAGACAAGATTTATAATAACAAGATAACCAACACCAATAAGAAGGAAAAGCGTTGAAACGAAAAAAGCCCAACCACTTGGTGATCTAAAATGTGTTGATGTTTTAGTATTTCGTTGCAACCTTTCATTAGCTAGAAGACGGTTATGTAACCACTTACTTGAGATTTCACTTGTTATAAAAAAGGGCAACAATTTCATCTTAAAAATTTGCCATAATAAATACAAAATCTCCCAATAAATAGATATCCTACTATTTAATATTGAAACTATATCTATCAATAGAGAATAGAGATATTTGTACCCTGTCAAAGTAAAGAAGTTTGGCAAATTCATTTGGAAAAGATTTAATTTTTCTGATAAAATGGAAAAAAAATTCTCTCTATGAAAAGTTGTTGCCATCCGTCTTTTCTGAAACACAGCGCCTTTTTTTCGATTTTTTTTGTTTTGAAATGAAAAATATTTATAAGAACAGGGAATGTCAACCAAATCCATATCCATATTTAAATTAAAATTAGGATATTCTTGAAAGTGATTTTCTTCTGAATCATATAGATTTCTATTTAGATCTGAAAACGGTTGACAATAAGTTGTTTCCAAATTGACTATTTCTTCCTCTGTAGAAGATGTTCCAAAAGTATTTAGAATCAAATTAGGCATGACTGGATCGGATTCCCTTACAGAATTAAAAAAATTCTCAAAGTTATACCGTGGGTCACCATTTTTGGCAAAATCCTTAAATAAGGAATCAATTAGTGAAATAGTAGCTCTATCCCCAAAAACCTGTCTTTTTTTCCCACCACCTAAAGAAACTTTTTGATTCCCAAGGAACAAGCTATTTAGAAATTGCTCATAGAGAAAATACGAATTAGTATTCCGAGTCCTTTCCACAGAAAATGGAAATCTTCTCTTACAATCTAACCAAAAGTTAGAGTTAGGGCGAATATTAAAGAAGCGAAGTCTATTTGCTTTATAAAAAGCGGATATAAGTGAACTTCTTTCAAATAGGTTCATGGGATGAAACCCATTAGCCTTTTCATCAAAATATTTTGGTCTAGTAAGCAATGCATCAATCCTCTCTTTTGCTATATTATGAAACAAAAAGGGTGATCTTTTTGTTTCATTGATAACAAAGTTCGACGTACCAGACTCTTCCAACAAAAAGGGGTTTAATTTTTTTAAATAAATCATTTTAAACCCTATTGATTCCAACAACTGATTACAAAGTTGACCGTTCGGTCCTTGTAATTGATAGATATAGATTTCGGACCTCTGAACAGGACTAGTACCAAAACTTACACAGGAAAAACCAAGTGAATTAGACAAAAAGAAAAGCAACTTGATCATACAGTGAAATCCCTTCGTAAAAAAAAAACGAAGTGACTGGGGAAAAAAGAAGAAACGTACTGATTTGGACAACTTGGTAAAAACTAAAGGAACTAACTTATACACATTTTTTTTTACTTTGATTTCTACTTCCCTGCGAACCTTAGACCAATAAATCCATTTCTCAGTTATTTTATCAATAACATAAATACATAATTTATAAACTTTCTCAAACATCATTTGCAAATGGCCCTTTCGGACTTGAACATACATTTCAAAAAGTCTTTTCTGCTCATAAAGAAAATGTTTTGAATTTTCTTGTAAACTCTTTGCCCCATTTGACCATTTGGATCTATATGGATGACCCTGTTTTATTTTATATGTCATATGAGTTAGATGATTGAGAAGACCCGTTTCTTTTTGATCCCCTTGAATTCTCCTAATTCGATATTTGAAATTGTGATTGGATATATTTATGAAAACAAATTTATTTAATAGATTTCTTATGTACACATAGGTACTAGATTGCATTTGAATCATATTGTGAATGAATCTATATCTATATAGATTCACTGCTTCAATCCATACGCAGTTTTGGCCCGTTCGCTGAAAAAAAGAGTTATTCTCCTTATAACGAAAAAAAATAGGCGAAAGAGCCAACAAAGATTGATTTTTTGATTCAGTCCTAGTATTGAATATTTTATTCAATAATTTGATTTTATGCAATTCATATGAATCTATATTAACAAAAAAAGTAAATCCCTGATTATAGACTGGATCCGGCTCGCTTATTGTCAGAATAAATAAACCTGGACTTTTTTGTAATTTTTTTTCTGATTTCCAATTATGTTGTAGCACATAGCTTCCTTGTTTACTTTCAAGGAATCGGTTAACAAAAGAAAATAATGGAGTTTTTTTAAGAAATCCAGTATTCTTCGAATTTTCTATTTCGGGATCCAAAGAAATAGACTTAATTAAAACAGTCCTTTTTAAATACGTAAGTATTCTAAATAGATTAACTATTTCTTTCTTTTCCGCTTGCCGGACAAAAGAAAGAGATTTATTCCTAAATTTCGGATCCATATTGGACTTAGCAATAGGAGTTGATCCCATATAAAGTTCTGACCATCTATCAGAGTAAAATGAATAAAGGGACCTCGGGGCATTGCCCCGAGATTGTTCCCTTTCTTTCGGAAACGGAAGGCTTAGCGTGGGTTTACGGCCTTTGATCTCTTTTTGTTCGGTTTTAAGAAAGTAAGGATCCCAAGAAGTTGATCTTTGTTTTCGTTGTTTAAATTTTCTTTTATTCATTAATTTGGAATATTCGGAATCCTCATTTCTAATGGAATCCAAAAAATTTCTATCCAAGGATCCTTTCGGTTGGCCGGAATCTTTTACTTGTAAGGAACTAGATCTTGTGGAATCATAAGGAAACTCCAGCGATTTTTTATCTTTTAATAATACCAGATTTAAACCAAGAAGTTTCATTGGAATTTCTCTAAATTCCGTTCTAGTTCGTCTAATAATTTCTCTAATAAAGTTTTTCCCCTGCGTCGAATCTGACTTTGATTGAGGCATGTTAGGTTTTTTTTTTATTGGCAAAACCCGAGTATTATAGTTCGTATTCAGTAAATCAATATCAATTTGATTTTTGCCTTTTGGAAAAGAAAGGAGTAAAATACTCAATCGATTTAGAGTAGAATAACCACTATCTTGATCAGTTATGGATTCACTGCAATTCATCGGTATAGGAAAAAGTCTTTTTAAATAGAGATTTTTTCTTTCAACCATATTTTGATTGCTAATACGATAAATAAAGATAACAACGCCAACGAAAACTAGTAAAACTCCCTTAATCTTGACCGATCGATTGCTTTTTGAACCCTGCAAATTAGGTGAAAGTACAAGACTCCAAATTTGTGGGTCAAACAGTTTTAAAAACCGTTCTTGGGAGACTAAAATATGAATGGAAGATCCGATTGAATTCAATTGGGTCCATGAATCTAAAAAATATTTTGATTTTTTAATCTCTCTCAGTATCTCTCGTAATTCTAGAATCCAGAACTTGTTTTGCTTAGGTTCCATCTCATACCTCCATAAGATTTTATGCAAAAATTTTAAGTACTTGTTTTATATAATTGACTATTGACTATTTAATGTAAAAATAGAAATGATAAATAGAGTCTTTGTTTAGTATTTCAGATTTCCGAAATTCTTTATTTAAACGACATTTTTTTATGTAATATTTTTTGCTGTAATTCGATATTGAATATTAGATTCTCTATTCCTATCATATCCTATCATATAAAATAAAATATCATTTTTTTTTATTTGCAATTCCAAGATTCATAATTACCATAATTATTATATTTTAATTTTCAATTTTTATAGATGATGGTCTCGTTTAAGCATCCATAGCTAAGTGGTTAAAGCGCCCAACTCATAATTGGCGAAGTCGTAGGTTCAATTCCTACTGGATGCACACTATTAGCACTATTAGTTATTTACACAAAATCTCATTGACCCTCCAATTCTTCTTTTTATGATATTTTTGTTATATTTTAGGATATATATTAGCATAGATCTACTTTGAGCATTTCCTTCATAATCCATATGAAATATCATATAAGATATATGCTCCTAGATAGATTTGTCCATATCAAATATCATAGAAGATATATGTTCCTAGATAGATTTCATGTTGACTATTTCCATTTCATATATCATAATAGATAATTCTAGGATACCGATACATATAGAGAATCTATCTCTATATTAGAGATATAGATAGATTCTATCAACACTCAAAATTAACATTTTTATTTCAACTTAAAATAATACGGAATGAATTAAAATTCGGGATGGAATAAAAGATATAATATTAAAAAAAAGAATTTAGTTATTAAAAAATAATAAATAGACTTTTTTTGAAATCCACGTCATAAACTTTGAGTAGTGCTACGCTTCTGGCAAAGGGTCACATAATGGTAGGCCCTCCCTATTAGAGGACATATAATGCAATGGCTACCGCAGATCATTAGACATTGGCTTACACCTCCAAACAAATAAACTTTAAATCCAAAATAAAAATCATTTATATCATGGGAATACAATTATACAAAACTTATAACCCGAGCGAAACCGTAAACAGCCCAAAATTTGCTCGAAGAAAAAATTTGCTCTCTGGAAAGCATCATTGTGGTAAAGGTCGTAATGCTAGAGGAATCATTACAGCAAGGCATAGGGGGGGGGGTCATAAGCGCCTATACCGTAAAATAGACTTTCGACGGAATGAAAAAGACCTATATGGTAGAATCATAACCATAGAATATGACCCTAATAGAAATGCAAACATTTGTCTAATACATTATAAGACTGGTGAGAAGAAGTATATTTTACATCCGAGAGGGGCTCAAATTGGAGATACCATTGTTTCTGGTACAAATGTTTCAATCAAAATTGGAAATGCCCTACCTTTGACCGAAATCCCCTTAGGCACGACTATACATAACCTAGAAATTACACGTGGAAGGGGTGGACAATTAGCTCGAGCAGCGGGTGCAATGGCGAAACTGATTGCAAAAGAGGGTAAATCAGCTACATTAAAATTACCTTCTGGCGAGGTCCGTTTTATATCCCAAAACTGCTCCGCAACAATAGGACAAGTCGGGAATGTTGGGTTCAACCAAAAAAATTTGGGTAGAGCTGGAGCTAAACGATGGCTAGGTAAGCGTCCTGTAGTCAGAGGAGTAGTTATGAACCCCGTAGACCATCCACACGGGGGCGGTGAGGGTAGAGCTCCTATTGGGAGAAAAAAACCTACAACCCCTTGGGGTTATCCCGCACTTGGAAGAAAAACTAGAAAGAGGAATAAATATAGTGAGAAGCTCATTCTTCGTCACCGCAGTTAATATAATAGTATAATATAGTTAATAGAGTGAATATACTTAATGTAATATATATAGTATAAAAATTAATATAATAGAACAAATTAAATTTATTCATTCAATTATATGAAAAATAAAAAAATAAAAGAATAATAAAATTTATAGGAGTAAACTGTGGCACGTTCACTAAAAAAAAATCCCTTTGTAGCTCATAAATTATTAAAAAAAATTGAGAAACTTAACACAAAGGGAGAAAAAGAAATAATAATAACTTGGTCCCGGGGATCTACTATTATTCCAATAATGATTGGTCATACTATTGCCATTCATAATGGGAAAGAGCATCTCCCTATTTATATAATGGATGATATGGTCGGACACAAATTGGGAGAATTTGCAACTACTTTAAATTTTCGAGGACATGCAAAAAATGATAAGAAATCTCATCGGTAATGTGAATACTAAAAAATATTTTGATGCTTATAAGTCATTAGTAGGAGGCAAATTTTATGTACCAGATGCTAAATAAAAAAACCCCAGAAGTATACGTTTTAGGTCGACGTATAGCTATGTCGGCTAATAAAGCACGAAGAGTTATTGACCAAATTCGTGGGCGTTCCTATGAGGAAACACTTATTATATTAGAACTCATGCCCTATCGTGCCAGTTATCAAATTTTAAAATTGGTTTATTCAGCCGCATCAAATGCTAGTTACACTATGGCTTCAAATAAAGCAAATTTAGTTATTAGTCAAGCTGAAGTTAATGAGGGGACTGCTGGAAAGAAATTAAAACCTCGGGCTCGCGGGCGTAGTTATCCAATAAAAAGACCGACCTGCCATATCACTATTGTACTAAAAGATATTTCATTCAATGATTCTGAATCCGTGGAGCTCGGTTTGCTAAAAAAACCACAAGCGAAAAAAAATTCTAGAACTAAAGCATATTCTGATATCCAGAAAAGGAGGTATTTATGGGACAAAAAATAAATCCACTTGGTTTCAGACTTGGTACAAACCAGGCCCATTATTCACTTTGGTTTTCGCAACCAAAAACGTATGCTGAAAATCTGCAAGAAGATCAAAAGATAAGAGCTTTTATAAAAAATTATGTACAAAAAAATAGAATCAAACCCTCGGGTACCGAGGGAATTGCAGGTATATGTATTAAAAAAAGACTCGATCTAATCCAAGTCATAATCTATATTGGATTTCCCAAAGTATTCATTGAAAATAGCCCGCAGGGAGTTGAAGAATTACAAAAAGCTCTACAAAAAAAATTAAATTTCGTAAACCGAAAACTTAATATTGCTATCACAAAAATTGAAAAACCGTATGGAAATCCTAATATTCTTGCCGAATTTATAGCTGGACAATTAAAGAATAGAGTTTCCTTTCGAAAAGCAATGAAAAAAGCTATTGAATTAGCTGAACAAGCAGATACAAAAGGAATTCAAGTACAAATTGCGGGACGCCTTGACGGAAAGGAAATTGCACGTGTGGAATGGATAAGAGAAGGAAGAATTCCCCGCCAAACTATTCAAGCTAAAATTGATTATTGTTGTTATTCAGTTCGAACTATCTACGGGGTTTTAGGCATAAAAATTTGGATATTTTTTGATCAAGCTCAATAAAATTTTATTCATTCTTTTTACCTGTAATACCGAGCGGCCATTTCACAAATTATTTTGTGTAATGAGCAGGAACAGTTCTAATTGATAATAATGAATTCTATAAGGTTGAATAAAAATTTTATTTATTTTTAATAAAAATATCATTGCTATGCTTAGTGTGCGACTCGTTTATTTTTTAAGGTTAGCATGAAACCAAACCCAAAGTAACAACTACTAACTCGAGAAGAAATTACCTAATAATTAACTCATCAATTTCGCATTATCTGGATCTAAATAACCAGTCACGATATGATTACCGCTCATATCGTTGTAGCAACTGCCATTTATTTGCATAAACGAAAAATAGTATTCAAATATTATTGAAGTTGCGAAGCAAAATATAAAAAAGATGTGGATAATTGGAAGGGAGAGAGAAAGGGAGAAAAAGAAGCTCAATGATTGAAAATTCCAATATGTAGGGTCTAACAAAACAGGCAATGTAATGAAGCATTAATACTTAAATTCTGCATATTAAAGTATTTAAAATAGAATAAGAAATCTAAGAATATTCAATAATAAAAAACAATATACTCTTATTATAGAAATCTATAATCTATATATAAATATTCAATTAGATATTAAATATAGAAGAGATAAAATAAAAAAATAAAGTCAAGAGCTTAAAGCCAATAAAGACTAAGAAAAATGGCTAAAGACTTAAATTATTCATATATTATTACTATTTGAGCTCCATTGTAAAATTAGGACCTAACCATTAAGTAAGAAGTGATGGGGACGACGGAACTTATGAGAATACAAAAGATTCAATTCAATTCAAGATGAAATAAAAAAAAATCTTAAACATTCACTGGCTGGGATGGCGGAATAAACCAATGTTAAATTATTTTATTTCTAGATACTAGCTATAAGATGTCACAAACTCGTCCTAGAAATGAAATCTAAATTGACAGAGTCAATATTCGCCCGCGAAAACTTTTTTCAAAAGAATCAATATTCAATCTAAAGCAATATAAAGAATAGTCAAAAATGAAGGATTAGTTAGACTCAGAGAATCATGAAAAAACTGTAGAATAATTCATTTCAATTCAAATAGATTTAAAAAAAGATCACTCAATCCCTAAATATTATTTTGACTTCTCAGTCCAGACTTTTATTATCTATCTTTAGATTTAGATATCTTCACTATGATTAGTCAATTTGAGTCAAACGCTCATTTTGTAAATACTTTATTCGTAATTCGCGAGGAGCTGGATGAGAAGAAACTCTCACATCCGGTTCTGTAGTAGAGATGGAATAAATAAAAATCCATCAACTATAACCCCAAAAGAACCAGATTCCGTAAACAACATAGAGGAAGAATGAAGGGAATAGCTTCTCGAGGGAATCATATTTGTTTCGGTAAATATGCGCTTCAAGCACTTGAACCCGCTTGGATCACATCTAGACAAATAGAAGCTGGGCGACGGGCTATGACACGAAATGCACGTCGTGGAGGAAAAATATGGGTACGTATATTTCCCGATAAACCAGTTACTGTACGACCCGCAGAAACACGTATGGGTTCAGGAAAAGGATCCCCTGAATATTGGGTTGCTGTTGTTAAACCCGGTCGGATACTTTTTGAAATGGGTGGAGTAACAAAAAATATTGCCAGAAAAGCTATTTCAATAGCAGCATCAAAAATGCCGATACAAACTCAATTCATTATTTCGGAGATAGAATAGACGATATAACTCTAGAACCAACCCAAAGAATCTTAAGAATGAAACAAAAACAAAAAAAAAAGAGGTTTCGTTTTATGTTTGTGGACAAAAAATATTTCTTTTTTTCTTCGCCCTTTGCATTGTGAAAGAAAAGAATAAAAAAAATGCTATGATTCAATCCCAAACCCTTTTAAATGTAGCGGATAACAGCGGGGCTCGAAAATTGATGTGTATTCGAATAATAGGAGCTAGCAATCGTCGATATGCTTATATTGGTGACATTATTGTTGCTGTTATCAAAGAAGCTGTACCTAACATGCCTCTACAAAGATCTGAAGTAGTTAGAGCCGTAATCGTGCGTACCTCTAAAGAACTAAAACGTGGCAACGGGATAATAATACGATATGATGATAATGCCGCAGTTGTTATTGATAAAGAAGGAAATCCAAAAGGGACCAGAATTTTTGGTCCAATCCCCCGGGAGTTAAGACAATTAAATTTTACTAAAATCGTTTCATTAGCTCCTGAGGTATTATAAAAAAAATTAAAAAATGGAGTAGAATCTGTCTCACGTATATAACTTTAAGATTAAAATAAAGTAAGATAAACACAATAATCCATAGACAATAAAAAAAACACGTTGAGAGTAGAAAAATTTTTAGCTCCATAATTAGAGTTCATCATGGGTAGGGACACTATTGCTGAGATAATAACTTCTATACGGAATACTCATAGGGATGGAAAAAGAACAGTTCGAATCCCATCCAGTAATATTAACGAAAAGATTGTAAAACTCCTTTTAAAAGAAGGTTTTATTGAAAGTGTGAGAAATCATCGAGAAAACAACAAAAATTTTTTAGTTTTAACTCTGCAACATATAAACACTAAAAAAAGGACCTTTAGCAATATTCTAAATTTAAAACGGATAAGTCGACCCGGTCTACGAATGTATTCTAAGTCTAAAAAAATACCTAAAATTTTAGGCGGGATGGGGGTTGTAATTCTTTCTACTTCACGTGGTATAATGACAGACCGAGAAGCCCGACTGCAAAGAATCGGGGGGGAGATTTTGTTTTATATATGGTAATATTTTCAAGATGCCAATTAGGTAGAAACTTTCCATTTCTATGATTCCCAAATGGGATATTTTAGAATCTAATGAAATCCCCATTCCTTATTGCTTCTAGGTCACTGAAATAAAGAATAAAGTCCTTCGGATGAAAGAACAAAAATCACTTTCCTTTTTTCAAGAATTTTTTTATTAAGGAATCCTTTTCAAATAGTATGTTCTGGTTTTCTTTTTTATTGATTTAGATAATCAACTAATAAAGTAATAAAGATTGGATTATAAGTTCTTTTTGTGAAAATAGGCTAAATTCATTTTTAGTTTAGACGGATAACTTCAGAACAAGTCGATGAAGCTTTTGCAACACAACAATGATTCAAAGGAGTCATTTTTAAACTTAGCTATCTCTTTGGCAAAAATAACAAAATTAGAAATTGAAAATAAAAAAAAAAATGAATGTTTTTATTATAATCTTCCAATCAAACCGAAACTCTAAAGTAAATTTAAAAGAAATGTAAGGAGTCTGAATATGAAAATAAGAGCTTCTGTTCGTAAAATTTGTGACAGATGTCGATTAATACGGAGAAGGGGACGACTTATAGTAATTTGTTCCAATCCCAGACATAAACAACGACAGGGATAATAAGACTTCGCAACTTAACTTAGTAACTAAACCAATTATAGAAATGAAAGAATCGTGAAATGGATATATCCATATAGTATATCGCTGACTCAGATTTACAAAATGCTTAATGGTAAAATATATATCGAGAATTAGTTCGCGTAGGAAGGGGGGACGTATTGGTTCACGTCAGAATGCACGTAGAATACCAAAAGGAGTAATTCATGTTCAAGCCAGTTTCCATAATACCATAGTGACTGTTACAGATGTACAGGGACGGGTAGTTTCTTGGTCCTCTGCCGGTACTTCTGGATTCAAAGGAACCAGAAGAGGAACACCTTTCGCTGCTCAAACCGCGGTAATAAATGCTCTTCGTAAAGTAGTGAATCGAGGTATGCTACGAGCCGAAGTATTTATAAAAGGTCCCGGTCTCGGAAGAGATGCAGCATTACGAGCTATTCATAGAAGCGGTATATTATTAACTTTTATAAGGGATGTAACCCCTATGCCACACAATGGCTGTAGACCCCCCAAAAAACGACGTGTGTAGAAATCAAAAGTGAACCTATATCAAGAGAAATAGAAGATTCACTAATATACTAAATCAAAATTTTTATGGTTCGAGAGAAAGTAGCAGTATCTACTCGGACACTACAGTGGAAATGTGTTGAATCAAGAATAGACAGTAAACGCCTTTTTTATGGCCGCTTTATTCTATCTCCACTTATAAAAGGTCAAGCCGATACAATAGGAATTGCGATGCGAAGAGCTTTGCTGGGAGAAATAGAAGGGACATGTATCACACGTGTAAAATCTGAGAAAGCCTCGCATGAGTATTCTACCATAGGGGGGATTCAAGAATCGGTACATGAGATTTTAATGAATTTGAAAGAAATTGTATTGAGGAGCAATCTATATGAAAGTTGTGATGCGTCTATTTGTATCAAGGGACCTCG